AATAAATCATTTAATGAAAGTAGATTATCTTTCCATTCATTTCACAACTATCATATCTCTTCCCGAACCAAACATGAATCTTTCGATTCATTTGGCTCTCACGCTCAATTGTTTCTTTTCTTTGATTGATGGGCATTCCCATATTTTTGAGCCTATCCTCTCTTTTCTGTTCGTTCGTATTCAAAGATATCGAAACTGATCTAACATCAGAATCTCTAGGAGGACTCTTTAGACCAGACAAAAAATAAAAAATTGTCAGCAAAGTTGTTTCTTTATTTACAGCTTATTTCCAAAAACAAAAATAAAAAAAAAAAAAGATTCTAAAGAAGAAAGAATAGAATTCTTTCTTCTTTATATGCTATGATAAATTAGATCAAGATTCTAATAGAATAGAATTATGAACTTCATTCTCATTATTATTAGAATGATATTTATATTTTTTTCATCCAAAAAATTATCTTTTTTATAAAAATACAATACATAGGTCGTCGATTCGGCAGTGGACAAAAAAGGGGGATCCATCTTCCCAGTTAATGGTTCAAAGAATTTTATCCATATGAGTGTTCTACATCGGATAAATTCCCAATTCTTCCTTTTTTCTTTTTATCATTTTTAAACCTTTTTGGTACTAACGTAGCGGTAGAAAGAGTACCATGTTATGCTGTGCCTGGACTTCAAACAATTTATCTTTAACCATGTAAAAGACCTCAACATTATTGGTTGATAGAGAAGAGAATCAAAGTTCATTTACCAATTAGTTACGAAATGCTATGGTTCTTACATATGATTTCTGAATGAAATCCAATTCCGAAGTAATTCGTCGAGATTGTGCACCCTTTGTTCCTATTTATGCTATAAAAAATAATATAAAGAAAGTGCAGCCGGTGAAATCCAACCTATTCTTGAAATACACAACTCGCACACACTCCCTTTCCAAAAAAAATCAATACACCCAGCACTACGCTTAGATTTATTGGATTTGTTGCTAAAATATCGGTATTAAACTCGAAACTCCCAGCGGATGGCCAGTGCCCCACGGAAACAAAAGAATCGGTTATATTTTTCATATGCTCTCCCTTTATAGATAGGACTAAAAAAGAACAGAGTTCTTTTTGTATCACTCCGCTTATTATTCTTAATCTTAATGGAATTTGAGAATTCTCAAATTTATTAGTTATGGTTATGTTTTTATTCTTCTTTTTTTTTTTTTTTACATTTTTATTCTACTTAAACATTAAACAAAAGGATTTGCAAATAAAAGAGCTAATGCCACGACCAGTCCATAAATAGTTAAAGCTTCCATAAAAGCCAGACTCAGCAATAAAGTACCTCGTATTTTACCCTCTGCTTCTGGTTGTCTCGCAATACCTTCTACGGCTTGGCCTGCAGCAGTTCCTTGACCAACCCCAGGTCCGATAGAAGCAAGCCCTACAGCCAATCCAGCAGCAATAACGGAAGCAGCAGAAATAAGTGGATTCATGGTAAGTTCCTCGCACCAAAAAAAGAAATGATTAATGATACAACCAACCAATGAATTAGTACTTAATCTACTTCTTTTTCTACTTCTCAGGTCGAAGTAACTAAAAGTTACAAATGGAATTCAGAATATTACTGAATTGTCAGAACTACTTCGAGATATCATTTTTCCTTTCTACCTTATGACCTTATGTAAATAGATATGTATATAGTTTTAGTAATTGCATTTCCTTGTTTATAAACTATTCTATTCTTTCTCTTTCATTCAATTCACAATCACAGACAAAATAGAAAAAGGACTAATATGGGAATCCATATAAATGCAGTGGACTAGAAAAAAAGAGATAGGGGTCGTTACTATCTAACTAGTAAATAGCATATACTTTTATTCTTCCATAACGTAAATCACCTGCACTTTTTATTCTATTAAATTGTATTCTGGAACCATTATTCAAAGCATACACAAAGATTGATACTCATAAGCATTACATATATGTAGTAAGATCCCCAACCCTTCTTTCTTTCTTGATATATACATAAATGTAGCTTTTTGCATTTTATTCTACAACTCAGTGGATTATATGAAACCCCCCGCATTGCTTTATTTGGGATAAGCTTCAAAAAAGACTAGACTATTTCAAAAGTTAGTCAATGATGACCCTCCATGGATTCACCTATATAAGCTGCAGCCAAAGTTGCAAAAATAAGAGCTTGAATACCGCTTGTAAATAATCCAAGAAACATGACAGGTATAGGAACTACTGAAGGCACTAAAGAAACAAGAACAACAACCACTAATTCATCAGCCAATATATTCCCAAAAAGTCGAAAACTAAGAGATAAAGGTTTGGTGAAATCTTCTAGAATATTAATTGGTAAAAGTATTGGAGTTGGTTGAATGTATTTCCCGAAATATCCCAATCCTTTTTTACTAAGACCCGCATAGAAATATGCCACTGACGTGGGTAAAGCTAAAGCAACAGTAGTATTTATATCATTCGTGGGCGCAGCTAACTCTCCATGAGGTAACTTTATGATTTTCCAAGGTAAAAGAGCGCCTGACCAGTTAGAAACAAAAATAAATAGGAACATCGTTCCTATAAAAGGAACCCAAGGACCATACTCCTCTCCAATCTGAGTTTTGCTCAAGTCTTGAATAAATTCAAGGACATATTCGAAGAAATTCTGACCGTCGGTCGGAATGGTTTGTGGATTCCGAACAGCTATGATGACTGAACCTAATAAGATAGCAATTACAACCCAAGAAGTGATAAGTACTTGGGCATGAATTTGTAAACCTCCTATTTGCCAATATAAATGTTGGCCTACTTCTACACCTGATATATCATATAACCCTTTGAGTGTTTTAATGGAACATGGTATAACATTCATATTGTCCTCTAACAGAAATCGAACTTCAAAAAAGTAATTATTTTAATTCAACCATTTATTTCTCAATTCATCTATTTTCAATATTATTTGATAGTCAAAACATAGTTCAAACTCCAAAAGATGCAAACCAAAATAGTAACAATCAAAGAGAGTTCACCAAAAACAAACTAATCTTCTTCTTTATTCTTCTTAATGATAAGAGTAATGATAAGATAATCAACCCTTTTTTATATAACTGGAACGACCCTCACAAATTGCAGATACTAATTTGGTAAGAATCAATCGAATCGAAGCTATAGCATCATCGTTGGCCGGAATAGAAATATCTGCAAGATCTGGGTCACAATTTGTATCAATTAAACAAATTGTCGGAATACCCAAAATGGAACATTCTCGAAGAACCGTATATTCTTCTTGCTGATCAACGATAATTACAATATCGGGCAATCCCGTCATATATTTGATCCCACCCAGATATGCTTGCAAGGTAGATAACTTTCTCTTCAACATTGCTGCATCCCCTTTGGGGAGACGATTGAATTTCCCCATCTTTTGTTCTGTTCTTAAGTCCCTGAACTTCTGAAGTCTTGTTTCTGTAGTATACCAATTCGTTAACATACCACCAAGCCATTTTTTATTAACATAATGACATCGAGCCCTTATTGCTGCTGATGCTACTAAATCCGCTACTTTCTTTTTGGTGCCAACGATTAAGAATTTTTTTCCCCTACTTGCTGCATCAAAAACTAAATCGCAAGCTTCTGATAAAAAACGAGCAGTTATAGTAAGATTTGTAATATGAATACCCTTACGCTTTGCAGAGATGTAAGGAGCCATTCTAGGATTCCATTTATTAGTACCATGACCAAAATGAACTCCTGCTTCCATCATTTCTTCCAAATTGATGTTCCAATATCGTCTTCCCATTTTCCCACACTTTCTCTTTTTCTTTTTTTTTTTTTTTCAAAGAGATTCAGTACCCTATGAAATAAATAATTGTTCCGACGGAACCTTCTACCAGGATTGACCATTGATCTACGACCCAAACCATGAATTTCATTCTTCATTTTTTATTTCATTGATTACGAAATCCATAATTGGACCGGAGAGTTAAAGTAAAAAGAATGAACCTCTTGTTAAGAATTAGTAAATTACATTACGTAAATGATTGGTCTGATGTCTCATGGAAAGTGTTTGGTGCACAAGAACAAAATAATTCTCTATGATATAACAAAATATCTCTCATTTCCAACTCGAATAGATCCTTCCTTTTAATTTTCAAATGAATGTTTTTGTCTTGCTTTGAACGATGTACTAATTTGTTGAATCCGGTACCAACCGGTATAATCCCCCCCAGAACAACGTTCTCTTTCAGGCCTTTCAACCAATCAATACGACCTCGTAGAGCAGCTTTTGCTAAAACTCGAGCAGTTTCTTGAAAACTCGCTTCGGATATGAAACTTTGAGTATTCAGAGATGACTTCGTTATTCCCAATAAGATTGCCCGATAACAGATCGCTTCGTCCAAAACGCGCCCTGCTCGTTCTGCTCGCAACAATCCAATAAATTCCCCAGGTAAAAAAACATTAGACATTCCATCTTCTGAAACCAAAACTCTTGATGTTACTTGACGTACAATAATCTCTATATGTCTATTATGAATCTGTACCCCTTGGGATCGATAAACCTTTTGGATCTTATTAACCAAAGAGATACGACTTTGGGCTATGGTTAGTTCAGCTCCAATCAAGAATCCCCAAGGGATCCCAAGAATCTTTCGGATACGTTCGTCCCAACCTTCAACTCTTCTTTCGAGGTTCATCGATATTGAATCAATTGAACGAACTTCTAAGATTTGTTCCACTTTTGGAAGACCTTGCGTTATGTCACCAGATCTCGATTTTTCATATATAAATGTAATTAATGTGTCTCCTTCAGAAAAGATTTCTCCATAATGGCCATGGACAGTTGCTCCTGGAGTGACCAAATAGGGCTTAGATGATCTTATAACTAAAGAGTCAACATGAACAATGAAAATTTGACCAGATTTTTTTATGCGTGATCCATATTTCAATAAACATGCATTTTCACAAAGGAATTGTCCGAGGCTAATTATTGTACATGCCTCTTCACAAGAATCGTGGTGGAGAAAACACCAATTCAAATGGAATGAATTCCAAATGATGTTACTGCATGGATCGGGATTATAAATCCTACTATTTTCATCTAGGAAACAGTATTGAAATGGAAGTACTTGAAGCACTTGGAAAGTCTGTTGAAAATTTTCAAGTAAAAAATATTTCTTTAAAAAGACTTGATTATAAGTTCTTAAATAGTAAGATGAACGAAGATTTACTATTTTAGGCACAATAGTACCTAAAGGACCCAACAAATCCCTAATTGGAGTCATGGGATCCGATCCTTTTGTCGCATTATTATATCTCGAAGTATTGAAGGGACCAATTCGAGAGCAATTGGATGATGACAAAATTATGAAAGATTGGCATTCCTTATTTCGATTCAACAACGTACCAATAGTTCCCTTATGTTGGGGAAATGATTGAATCTTTGCCTTGGAATCAAAAGGATTTCTATAGATACGATCTAATTCATTATTGGAAATCAATCCTGAACCTGGCGTATCATACCTTTTTTCGGTATACGAAATAGTGGACTTTACTAACTCAATTCGGATGAAATCACGAAGCAGATCATTTGCCCTTATTTCAACAAAAGAAGCATGAACCTCTTCTTCTATAGAACTCTTTTTTTCTTGGTCCCAAGTCAATACTAAGCAAGCCCGAACTAATTGAATACTTGTGTGATAAATTCCTCGAATTGACTTTCCATTTCCATAAAGTATATAATTGACAATTCGAAGTTGGACATTATCCTTTTCCTGCAAGAGATCCTGAAAGAAAAGTGTTGCTAAATTTATTCCATCAGCTATTTCATATGTGACTACGGGACGAACCAAAACAAAAGACTTTTTTTTGGTAGGTGTAATGCGTTGGACATAGATCCAATTTTTCAATTTTTTTGATCCTTTAGAATCTTTTTTTCCCATTCCTGGTGGTATCAAAATGCCACTGTGCCTAGATATTTTATCCACCTCTCCAGAAAAATGAATATCTCCAGAAAAGATTTTCAGTTCCATACTTTTTTTTTTTTTCTCCACTCGAACTAATCCACCTACTAGACTTCTTGTATTTATATTTAAAGCAAGTCGTGTATCTACTCCAATGATACTATTGTTCCGGACCATTATGGGCGAAGATCCGGGTAAGATATGCACTTCCTCGGGAATGAAAAAAAATTGATCTACTTTCGTTTGCATTTGGTATTTCGAACTAAATTCTTTTGCTCCTCGATACTCAATCAAATTCTCTTTTTTTACAATTGAATCTACTTCGTAAATCCCATATTTAGTAATTCCCGAACTGCTTCTTCTGTATCGCGGATCATCAAAATAAGCAAGAATACTATTTCTACGTAAAATACCATTTATAGGTATTTTAATCGAAATACCAAAACAGGGTATTAGCTTTTTTTCTTGTTCTTGATCATATTGTAAGGGAATCACGAATCTATTCCTTCGCTTTTTCGCCAAGGAATTCTCTTGACGAATATAAGTAGAAGGCTCTATGAGATTCCAATGACCCTTGGTCCGATAAGGTTTTGAATAGTCAAGAATTTTCCTATCTTTTTTACCAAAAGTATCCAACAATTTATGTTTTACTTGATCATGAGTCAGTGAGAGATCGAAGATATATCTTTCTTCGAGAGAAAAAGAATTAGTATTAAATTGATCTTGATCCTTGTGGAGTGAAAAAGACCCTATCTTGGATCTGCATAGACCTCCTGCTAATATCCATAAATGACTTGTTTTTGGTAATAGATGAACATTACTATATGTATATTCGGGCGCATGATAGCCATCAGTGCTCCAGTGCATTTCTCCTTCTGACTCAGAATAAATATGTTTTTGAACCCTCTCTTGAAAATGAAAAGTGGACGTTCCGGCACGAATCTCGGCAATCACTTGTTCTGATTCTACATATTGATCATTTTGAACTAAAATCAAACTTTTTGTTGGAATATTCACATTATGTATAATATCTCGACTCTCAATAGTTACATACAAGTCTATAAAACATAGAAAAGCAGGATGCCCATGACGGGTACGTGTGGGATGAACCAAATCCTCATCAAATCTTATTTTTCCATTAGAGGGAGCTCGTACATATTCGGCAGTACCGCCTGTGAATACTCCGCCGGTATGAAAAGTTCTTAATGTTAGTTGAGTCCCCGGTTCCCCAATTGATTGACCCGCAATAATGCCTACGGCTTCTCCCAACTCGACCAGGTCACCATGAGTAGGACTCCGGCCATAACATAATTGACAGATCCAAGATGTACTCCTGCAAGTAAAAGGGGTTCTAATATATATTGGGTGTGCTCGAAAGGTTATGAATCGATTAACAAGTCCAATTCCAATATCTTTATTTCGAGTGGCAATGCATCGTAGACCCATATATATATCGTCTGCTAATACACGACCAATTAATGTTTGGACAAAAATCTTTTCTGTCATCCAATTTTGAGGACTCACGGAAATACCTCGGATAGTAC